AACAACTTTTTTAACCTAACTCCCCTACTAAGTGTACCCCCCCTTTCCCCCCCAGGGGGGGTATACTATGTATAATCGTGCATACATTTATATACCACATACATTATGGTAACGGTAATATATATTATATACGTACTAAGCCCATTATATGTAGACGGACATTAATACCTTAACCCCATTTCTCCCCATGTACATCCATGCATGCTCCCAGGACATTTAACACTCACATGCCCCTGAAACTGCTCCACAACCCACAGGTCACCTAGCTATGAATGGTCACAGGACATAACTCCAATAATGTCTCTACCCCATTTGGTTATGCAAGTCGTATCAGATGGATTTATTGGTCGTACCCCTCACGAGAGATCAGCAACCCCTGCCCGTAATGTACTTCATGACTAGCTTCAGGCCCATTCTTTCCCCCTACACCCCTCGCCCCTCTTGCTCTTTTGCGCCTCTGGTTCCTCGGTCAGGCACATCCCATGCATAACTCCTGAACTTTCTCACTTTTCACGAAGTCATCTGTGCGTTATCCTGCCCCTCTTCAGTCCGTGATCGCGGCATTTCATCTCTTCTCTGCTGTTGGTTCCTTTTTTCTCTGGGGCTTCTTCACAGGTTGCCCTTCACAGTGCGGGTGCGGAGTGCTATTCAAGTGAAGCCTGGACTACTCCTGCGTTGCGTCCTATCCTAGTCTTCTAGTGTCCCTCAATGAGACGGTTTGCGTGTATGGGGAATCATCTTGACACTGATGCACTTTGGATCGCATTTGGTTATGGCTCTTCCACCCCCCCGGAATATGGGGCTATTTGGTGAATGCTTGTCGGACATATTTTTGCAAATTTTCACTTCCTCTATTTTCTTAACAAAACTAGGAAGTTCACCACAAATTTTTTT